ATATATGCTCTAAAGTTGAAAATATCATAAAAATGAAAAAACGGGGGATCCCCCCGTATTAATTAAGAAATAGAAATTGGGAATTTAATTTAATTTTATTATAGGATCTATTTGATATCTTTTAGAAGATGGCATGCCGCCACTCGGACTCGAACCGAGATGCTCTAGCACTGCTTCCTAAGAGCAGCGTGTCTACCGATTTCACCATAGCGGCTTGCTCGAACTCATAATAACCTATTTATATTCAATCGTCGAGATTGAACAAGTCAATTCACTCAAATAAGTTTTTTTAGTAAAAAAAAAAAGAGTTCAAAAAAGTCAATTTAAAGGTTCAGTAGTTTCTTTAAGGTGTCTGGTTTTAGGGCTTTGACGTAGTTTAGCCGATTCTAAAATACGACTCTTGCAACGATAGAATTCTTCGATAGACTAAAAAACTTTTTTCTTTTATTGTCATTATTTCTGGTTTATCTTATTTAATAAATTCAATTTGAAACACAAACTCAATTTTATCAATGAATCTAAAATATGTCTATTTTGTATTACTCCAAATTGCCACTTGTACATATAATAATATCTCAACAATTAAGTTCTTTTATTGATTATTCATTGGGCTGAAAATTGGATATATATGGAAAATACATTAAATATAGTATATATAATGAATTAAGAAGTCAGAAAGTTATCCAAAAATCTTTAACACGGAATGGATTAGTTTGAACAATTAATTAATTTGAACTAAAAATATTCTATATGCCCTTCCTGATAAATATAAAATTTTTTCATTATTTATTCTTTTAAAGGTCGATGGGGAAAAGAAGACTCCCCACCACCAAAATCTGAATGAAAATATACTAAAAAATTCAAATAAAAAATCTTATATATATTTATTTTATTTTATAATTTAGAAAGAAGAATACTTCTTCTTTTTATAAGATTAAGAGTCTATTTCATATTGATTAGAATAGGAACTGCCAATTGTTAATTTTATATTAACTTTAATATTAAAATATTAACTTTAATATAAAATTAACAAATTACTGAGATATTAATGATATTAATTACTGATCCAATTTTTTTAGTCAAATCCATTCCAAATTATTCCAATATTTTAGGACTTATTTGTTTGTCGTACAAAAAAACTTTTTGAATTCCCGGTAGAAAGAGATTTCCCTAATGACAAAGCTTTTAATGCCGCCCAATATCCTTTCCTTTTCCAAATATTTTTACGAATACGCTTTTTTGATATCGAAGTACGTTTTTTTGGAACTGCCATTTAAAAAAGAAGAAGTTAGTCATTGTTATAGTTGGATGTGAAAGACATCTGTTGTTCAAAACGAATTATTATTTCTTATCTTATATTCATTATCTATTTTTTTTTATAAAAGATTCTCTTCATAGAAATCTAGATACGTCAAAGATCCGTGAAAATAAAAAATGACTCGAAATAACAAAATTTTGATTCCATACACTATTTGTAAAACCAAAAATTTTTGGTTTTGAACTCTTAGTTCTCATTGTTTATATCTCATCTGCTATGGGATAGAAATCAAAAGAAATAAAGAACCTAAAATACCTTTATTTTAGTCATTCTATATTTTATTTACATGTAATAAAATACCTTGTAAACTTTTGCCTAATAAATTGAGTATTTTTTTAGTAAAACTTGAAAAAAAAATACACCTAAACTTTAAAACTCGAATGAGACTAGTAAAAAATCTGTTAAAGGGTATGTAGTTTGATAAAAAAGGATCTCAGTCATTTTTTATCCTTGCTCGATAAAAAGTGCATTTTAGAGCTATAATCTTATAAACTTTCCAAATATTCCTAATAAATTGTTTTGATTGAAATGGAAAACAATAAATCCCATAATGAATTAGTTAATGAGTTTAAATAAACTAACTAAAATCAAGAGGTTTTATTTCATTAGACCAACGACCTTAGTTAATCCTCTAATTCATATTAGCATCAAGTACTCTTTTTAGCCTAAAATTTTATCCTTGCTCTATGAATATTAATAATATTTTTTATTTTCCTACTTTCCTATTATAAGTATTCGTTTTTATATGTCACTTGGTTATATCATTTGACCAATTGTAACTTCTTGTTTTGCATATTTGAACAATTTTGAAAAGACTCAGAATAAATACTAATATAAATATAAATTATTAAATAAGTTAGTGCATATCTTTATTTTTTATTTACTTTTTCGAAAGAGCTAAGATCCGGTGAATCGGAAACAATTAATTAAGAAAAAAAACTTTTTTTATGGAACAGACATATCAATATGCGTGGATAATACCTTTTCTTCCACTTCCAGTTCCTATGTTAATAGGGTTGGGACTTCTTATTTTTCCGACGGCAACAAAAAGTCTTCGTCGTATGTGGGCTTTTCAGAGCGTTTTATTGTTAAGTATAGTCATGATTTTTTCCATAAATCTGTCTATTCAGCAAATAAATAGCAGTTCTGTCTATCAATATGTATGGTCTTGGATTATCAATA